ATGAATTAGTTATATATTATAATAATAAAATAGATTATAATAATAAAATTTATGTATTAATATAATAATATAATAATGATAATAATAAAATAATAAGAAATATAGATTCCAATATCCGATATAAAGATAGAATAGAAGCGGGTAGCGGGAATCGAACCCGCATCGTTAGCTTGGAAGGCTAGGGGTTATAGTCGACGTTGATTTATCATTTTTAACGTCTCTAATTCAAAACCGAACATGAAACTTTGGTTTCATTCGGCTCCTTTATGCAAGATAGAGAGAGATAGATAAATTTAACAAATGGAGAAGATGTGAACAAAATGAAATGAATTCTACCCATAACATCTATGTCAGCCTTTTGTTCTGAATGCATTCAAAACATTCCGCTTTTTAGATGATCCCTATAGAAGAAAAATTCTAAATTTTTTTTTTCTACTTACTTCGTTCACTATTTCTTTTCAATTTGAAAGAATCCTTAGGAAAAGCATTTTTTTCCACCGAGCTACATATCCTATGTTGATGTCTATAGTAAACTAAAGAAATCGTTTAATAGCTAGTTTGCTTCAATTTCTCATATACAAATAAAAAAATTGAAGATTTAGTTACGATTAGAAAGAAACTTTCTATATCTTTATCCATGGATCCCTTACTCATACTCAAAAATTTTTGAGTATTGTGATCCAATTCAAAAAACTTTTATGTTTCGTAATTTCATAATTCAATTTGATTCTTCTTGGATACAAATTACGATAATGTATATTCTTCCTCGAATCGTTCGTTGAGAGGGAAAAGATTAAATCCTTTTAAGAAATAAGTTTGTGATCGGAATATGAATCAAACGAGGGACCCCTTAACTATTAAGGGGTCAATAGAACGAATCACACTTTTACCACTAAACTATACCCGCTACAATGCGATTATTGTATATAAACAAATCTTTTGTCGAACAGGGGAATCAGTCGGAATCAAAAAAAGGATCATAATAAAAGAATCATGAAAATTATAATTTTGATGTGTTTTCTTTCGTAAAGGGGACCTAATGAAATCAAGAAAAAAGGAGTCCTTTTTTTGTTTTGCTGAAGGTGTTTTGACAAATACATCTTGACAAAATTATTTTAGTCATAACATAAAAAGAAAATGCATTGTGAAAGAATCTCCATTCTTTTTTTATTCGTATTTGCTTTTTTTTTACATTTTTAGGTACGGGTACTTTGCTGGAAAAAATAAAGAATAAAATCGAAATAAAGAATAATAAGAAATGGCATTTTGATCTTCTATCATTGTGGTTTTATCTCATAGGAATATAAAAGTTTTTCTTATGTTTGATCTTGTTTCAATAACAAGTATTTTTTCAGATCAAATAAATTTTATTCATGGGATTCATTAGAACAAAAAAAGCCCGGCTAGGTACCGATCTGGCCGGGCTATAGAAAAAAAAACACGACCCCTTCGAACAAACAAAAAGGGTATTTTTTATTAGATTAGATTATTAGAATTATATTTCTCTATTTATAGAATATTTTTTTATATAATATTTTTTTTTGATATCTTAAATAGAATTATATATCCTAATATTCTATTAATATAGAATAAATATTCTATTAATCTATTAATAAGAAACTATAAAAAAGAGAGATAAGATAGAAAGAAAGGAGGAGCTTCTTCAATCTCTCTTTTTTGTTTGTATAATATAACATAGGAATTCTATTTTTTCAATTTGGGAGAGATGGCTGAGTGGACTAAAGCGTCGGATTGCTAATCTGTTGTACGAAATTTTCGTACCGAGGGTTCGAATCCCTCTCTTTCCGTTTCCGTCGATGATTTGGTATTTTCTTTATCTCTTGAATTTTAATTTCTAGATTTTCTTTTATTCAATAGAAATGGAATATGAAATTGATTTTTATTATTATCTTAAAAATTAGATTAATAGAAATATAAAGAAATAGAATTAATATTAATAGAAATATAGATCAAATTCTAAGAAATATTTCAAAATCATGAAAGGAGAATAAAAAATCTTATTTTTTATTCTTCACGTCCCGGATTACGTCCTGGATCGTTAGATAGGAATCCAAAGATAAAAAGAGAAACAAAGAATATCACTACTGTGTAAACAAATAGTTTTAGAGTAAGCATTACACAATCTCCAAGATCAATTAAAAAAAAAAAGAGAATAGATTTTCCTATACTATACATTATGTTTCTTTTGACACTAAGAAATGATGTGGTTTCGAGAAATATAATAGAAAGGAATTTTCATAAATTTATTTGTAATAAGAGCCGAGTCCTTTATTATAAAAATTTTCATACTCACAATTAGATATTGGTGGGGGACTCAAATCGAATTTTTTTTTCATTTTCAATGGAAAGGGGGGTAAGAATGATGAAATGAGATAGTCCAGCTTTTTCTTGGGTATAACAAAATTTCAATATTGGAATTGAGGATTCATACTGTAAGACTTATCTGATCTTATCAATTGTTAGAATGTTAGAATTTTTTTTCGAATAAATTATGAATTTTTATTGAGTCTAAGATAGTATAAAAATGAAGGATCTTATCGAAAACTTACAGCAGCTTGCCAAACAAAAGCTAAGAGAAAAAAGAGTACAGGTATTACTGGCATAATATCTACAATTGGATTCAAAAAAGCGTAGGCTTCCGGTAATTTCGCGAATAAAAAACTACTTGAATAAAGGGCAGAGTTAATACAAATACAGATCAAACTAAAGATATTAAGCATAGCAAACATTTTGTTCTTTAAGTTTAAGATAGAATATAAGAAATCATACTTTCATACAATATCTTAATTGCATTCTATGTAATGATCAAGAATTTCCGTTTAATTCTATATCTACACATATCAAAAGCTTCGCAACATTCTATCGATATAGATATTTCGATATTGAAACTGGAATTGACGAACAACCAATACTAATATTAGACTAATATTAGTGTTTATTAGTGTCGAATAGAAATTCGAAATGGGGCGTGGCCAAGCGGTAAGGCAACGGGTTTTGGTCCCGCTATTCGGAGGTTCGAATCCTTCCGTCCCAGAGCATATCCATGCATGATAGATCTATATATATAGATCTAGATATCATATGCGAGTACAAATATTCTATTAGAATTAGAATAAAGATTGCCCTTTTTTAATATTGGCTAAAGCGTGATTCTTTTTTCTTATTTTTAATGATTCGTCTCTAAATTGAGTTACTTTTAAGATGTATATTCCATAAAGACCTTATTTAAACTTATTTATTTTTGTATTTGTTAGAATATTTTATTTCTTAAATAGAATATTTTATATGTTAAAAATAAAAAAATTCCAGTCATACTAAAGATTTAATTTGAATTTTTGATGAGACTTCTTTATTTTCTTTAGAAATTACCCATTCAGAAAACATATGGATTACTATGTATCGACTGAATCAACGACTATTCATGATTTCATAATTACATACTGGCTCCAAACCAGAGAAATGTTATGGTAAAACTTCGTTTGAAACGATGTGGTAGAAAGCAACGTGCGACTTGAAAGACATGATTCAATTAGCTGTGGATTCTTAATCCACTATTTTTATATTATATAAAAATTAGTATATAGAAATGAGGGTGCTCTTGGCTCGACATCGTTTGTTCTGTTCCATATCGAACTCGTTTTTTTGGGAGGTTGATAATGTAAAATGTAAATAGTAATAGTACATGATGGAGCTCGAGTTGATTCATTTTTCAGGAGCAAGTATCTAGGGTTAGTGAAAATTAATAAATTCAAACAACTTCGTAAATATATTATCTATCTATCTATATAGAAATCGAAAGGATCCAATTCGATTAAGTTTCAAAATCAAAATGAATTCCAATAAAATTTTTTTGTTGGAATTGGTAAAACGATTTCGATCAAAAGTGTATCTGTGGGAATCCATTATCCATTTCTATAATTCTTTGATAGAAAGAAAAAATGGTATGTTGCTGCCATTTTTGAAACGATTAAAAATCCCCGAAGTAATGTCTAAACCCAACGATTCAAGTAAAATCTAAGGGATCCTGGAACAAGTAAATACCAATTTTAATTGTCTCAACAACTCTAGAAGAATAAAAAAAAAAATAGATTCTATTCTAAAGAAAATCGACAAAAAACGGGATAGAGACCGCTCAATAAATGAAATACTTAAAGGTTTTGAGTTATTTGAGAGTTATCCAACTTGAGTTATGAGTTTGCGAATACGAGTGATTTTTTTTTTCGGGAAAGAAAAAGAATAAGAAAAAAGTACTTAAAAAATCATAATCGAATTGATTTTTTGATTTTATGGATCTATTTGATATCCAAATTCATAATTATATCCCATAGGCATCATCTAATTTTCTCGAGCCGTACGAGGAGAAAACTTCTTATACGTTTCTAGGGGGGGTGTATTGTTCATCTCCATACATCTATCCCAATGAGCCGTTTATCGAATTGTTGCAATTGATATTCGATCCCGACGAGAGGGAAGATATCTTCGGAAAGTGGGTTTTTATGATCCGATAAAGAATCAAACCTATTTAAATATTCCTGTTATTCTCGATTTCCTTGAAAAGGGCGCTCAACCTACAGGAACTGTTCAGGATATTTCAAAAAGGGCGGGTGTTTTTATCGAACTTTGCCCTAATCAACAAACGAAAGTCAATTAATGAAATAATAAACAAAAGAGGGTGTGGATAACTTGTATATAGATTTATATAACCCTTTATCTCTCTTATCCCCCCGCTATCTATTCATACCTCATTTTTTTCATTTATTATTGCTATACTATAAGAATGTTGTTTTCTACAACCACAAAAATCGATTTTTATTGATATAGATATAAATTAATATAAAACGGATAGAAAAAAAAAAAAGAGCAAATCAATAAATCAAGTAATTGGGTTTATAAATACATTACTCTCAATGAGGTGGTTTTCATTGTAATTCTCTGAAGAAATAAAAAAAAAAAGGGGGTTAGGTTAATTATTTAGTCCATATTTAGATTGTATTGATTCATATTCGAAATTAATATTCTAATTAATATTAATTGATTGAATAAATCGGATCTCTACCCTTTTTTCCTTAATTTTCGCATACACCCTTTTGGATCTATGTCGATTAATTTTGTAGTGCCAATTCAACATAATTGTTTGTTTTTTTTTTCTTATTATTTTATTAGTACATTTTCGTATTCGAATTTTCTTTGTTATTATTAACATTAAGTGTTATTATTAACATTAAGTAATAAGTAAATAAAATGGAATTTCAATTGGCATTTATTAAATTGTTAGTTACTATTTCAAATAAAAAATAAAAAGTTTATAATTCTTTTGTTTTGTAGCTTTTTCTCAACATTAATATTGACAACAGTGTATCAAACAAATATAATCCGATCGTGAATAAACGGATCTTTTTATTTTATTTCCGTTCCATATCCATAGAATTTATTTATTATACAATTCAATCTTTTTTTGATTGCTATTATATCTTAGTTTTTTTTAATATTAGTATTAGTTATTAGTTTCATTTGGGTTGCTAACTCAATGGTAGAGTACTCGGCTTTTAAGTGCGACTCGATTTTTTACACATTTTTATGAAGCAATGGATTCGTTCATACCAGCGATCGAGTTTGTAAGACGACGACTGATTCAGAAAGGAATGAATGGAAAAAGTAGCATGTCGTATCAATGGAGAATTCGAAGAATATTTCATTCTTATTAGATCCGATCCAAACCTTTGTTTGAATTCTTGGCTCGGAACAAAAAATCAAAGTTGGGTTGAATTAATAAATGGATAGAGCCTGACGGCTCCAATTATAGGGAAACAAAAAGCAACGAGCTTTCATTTTTTAATTGGAATGATTACCCGATCTAATTTTACGTTAAAAATAGATTAGTGCTTGATGTGGGAAAAGCTTTTCCTATGAAAATAAAAAGGATTATTGATTTTTTTATGTTATGAGTCCTAACTATTATAACTATTCTCCATTATGGGGTGGCGCTAAATGTGTAGAAGAAAGAGTATATTGATAAAGATATTTTTTTCCAAAATCAAAAGAGCGATTGGGTTGAGAAAATAAAGGATTTCGAACTATATTGTTATTCTAGAATGAACATAAAACAATTAGATCGAAAAAAACAAGGAGAGAGAGTCCGTTGATGAGTTTTACTTGTTTTCGAGGTATCTATTCGTTTTTCACTTTTTTACTATAAAAAATAGAATACCCTGTTTTGACTGTATCGCACTATGTATCATTTGAAAACCCAATAAATCCCCTATCCCTGTCTCCAATTGAATTTTCAAAAATGAAAATGGAGGAATTTCAAGTATATTTAGAACGAAATAGGTTTCAGCAATATGACCTCCTATACCCACTTATCTTTCGGGAATATATTTATGCACTTGCTTATGATCATGGTTTAAATAGCTCCATTTTGATGGAAAATATAGGTTCTGACAATAAATCTAGTTTCTTAATTGTAAAACGTTTAATTACTCGAATGTCTCAACAAAATCATTTGATTATTTCTGCTAATGATTCTAACAAAAATCCATTTTGTAGGCACAACAAGAATTTATATTCTCAAATAATATCAGAGGGGTTTGCCGTCATTCTGGAAATTCCATTTTCCCTACGATTAATCTCTTTCTTAGAGGAGACAAAAATCGTAAAATCTTATAATTTACAATCAATTCATTCAATATTTCCTTTTTTTGAGGATAAATTTCCATATTTAAATTATGTGGCAGATATACGAATACCTTACCCTATCCATCTGGAAATTTTGGTTCAAACCCTTCGTTACTGGGTGAAAGATGCCTCTTCTTTTCATTTATTAAAGCTCTTTCTTCACGAGTATTGTAATTGGAACATTCGTATTACTTCAAAAAAATCCATTTCTACTTTTTCAAACAGGAATCCAAGATTCTTCTTGTTCCTATATAATTTTTATCTATGTGAATACGAATCTATCTTCCTTTTTCTCCGTAACAAATCTTCTCATTTACAATTAACATCTTCGGTAGTCCTTTTTGAGCGAATCTATTTCTATGGAAAAATGGAATATCTTGTAAAAGTCTTTACTAAGGATTTTCTGTCTACCCTATGGTTTTTCAAGGACCCTTTCATTCATTATGCTCGATATAAAGGAGAATCCATTCTGGCTTCAAAGAATACCCCTCTTGTGATGAATAAATGGAAATACTACCTTATCAATTTATGGCAATGTCATTTTTATGTTTGGTCTCAACCAGGACGGATCCATATAAACCAATTATCCGAGCATTCATTCTACTTTTTGTTTTTGGATTATTTTTCCAGTGTACGGCGAAATCCTTCAGTGGTACGGAGTCAAATGCTGGAAAATTCATTTGTAATAGAAAATGTTATCAAAAAACTTGATACAAAAGTTCCAATTATTCCTATAATTCGATCATTGGCTAAAGCGAAATTTTGTACCATATTAGGGCATCCCATTAGTAAGCCGGTCTGGTC